TTGCTTATAAGACAATCATAATCAGGAATCAAATAGAAGAAATCGCAAAAGAAAAGAAAAAAATAGTTCCAGCCTATGATGATAAAAGACCAGAATTCAAGAAAGATATTTGGCGGATATTCAAAAGAATAAATACTCGATTAATATGCAAATCACATTATTTTATGAAATCTTTCATTGAAAAAATATACATGGATATCCTGCTATGTATGGTTAGCATTTCGAAGGTCAATGCACAACTTTCAACAAAAAAAATTATCAATGAATCCATTTACAACGATGAAAGAAATCAAGAAGGAATTGATGAAACAGATCAACATACAATGAACTTTATTTCGACTATAGAAAAAGAAAAGGACTTTTCTAATCCTAGTAATAATTTAAATACTTATTACGATTTATCTTCCTTGTCCCAAGCATATGTATTTTACAAAATATCACAAACCCAATTACTTAACAACCATCACTTTAGATCTGTACTTCAATATCGCGGTACCCATCCTTTTATTAAGGACAAGAATAAGTATTATTCTATAACCCGAGGAATATTTAACTCCAAATCAAGGTATGAGTATAAGAAAATAAAGAAGCCTGGAATGAATGAATGGAAAAACTGGTTAAAGGGTAATTATGCATACAATTTATCTCAGAGCAAATGGTCTCGATTAGTATTAGTAGCGAAAAAATGGCGAAAAAAAATCAATAAAAATTGTACGATTCACAATAAAGAATCAATGAAATTTTCTTCATATAAAAAAGAAAAAGACCGATCAATTCATTACAAAAAAGAAAATTTATATACAGTGTATTTATGGCCGAATAAAAAAGAAAAATTTAAAAAGCAATATGTACATGATTTAAAAATAAATTATAAAAGAAAGAATAAAAAAATGAATAAAAATATCGATGCATAAAATAAATACAAAAATAGATAAGAAGAAATTCGTCCACCTCCCATAGATTTGACTCCTTCCCCTATAAATAAACTTGCAACAACAACCCCATTTATAATTCCATCAATTATATTTCTATCAAAAAACTGAGTTAGTTTAGTTAATCCCCTTATACCCACAGTAAAAACTCTAGTATAAAAAATATCTATATAACCACAATTGTAGGACCAATTATATATTCCATTTTTTATTTTGTCCAAGAAAATTCTTTTAGGACCTCCTTTTATAAATGAATTAATTAATTCCAAATTCTGGAACAATGAATAAACAGACCCATATAAAACATATGCTATTAATAGTCCAAAAATCGCTATACTTACCGAAAAAATAGCATTTGTAAAAAATTCATACCAATCCACAGAATAACTCGCATTTGGGTGTAAAAGATTTGTCGATGGAGTTAACCATTTTGATAATATATCAAAATATATTATTCCATAATCAAAATGAATGCCTATTGTTCCAACAAACAAAGTAAATAGTACCAAAACAAACAGAGGAAATAGCATAGTATTGTCCGATTCGTGAGGATACATAGAAATATAAGTGTACTTTTTTTCGAAAGAATATGGTCTTCTTTTTTTTAGATTACTAGATATTTTATATCTATCCTTTGAGAAAAGTAACACCATATTTTCCATTTTTGATAAAAGAAAATTTCTATTAACTTCTTTTGGTACTTCTTTTCCCCATAGAGATATTGAATGGAACGAACTATTATTGGTGCTACTGTAATTTTTACAATTTATGCGCAAATGTCCATCAAAAGTAAGTAAATAAACGCGAAACATATAAAATGCAGTTAATCCTGCTGTGAAACAAGCTATTATTGCAAAAATTGGTGAATACAACCAACTCTCATTAAGAATTTCATCTTTGGACCAAAAACAAGCAAGAGGTGGAATACCACAAATAGAAAGTGTACCCACTAAAAAAGTAGTTCTTGTAATTGGAACATATCTTTTTAAACCGCCCATAAGAATCATATTCTGACTTTTTTCTGGTGAATATCCAACAACAGGTTCCATTGAATGAATAATGGCCCCGGAGCCCAAAAATAATAAAGCTTTAGAATAGGCATGAGTGATCAAATGGAATAAAGCAGCTCGATAAGAACCTAAACCTAGAGCTAACATAATATAACCCAATTGAGACATTGTAGAATAGGCTAAACTTCTTTTTATATCTGTTTGAGCAAGAGCCAAGGTAGCTCCTAATAGTACTGTTATTACACCTATTAAAGAAATAATATTCATTATGTAAGGTATGGATATGAAAAGAGGAAGAAGTCGAGCTACAAGAAAAATTCCCGCTGCTACCATGGTAGCAGCGTGTATAAGAGCCGAGATAGGAGTAGGTCCTTCCATTGCATCAGGTAACCATACATGAAGGGGGAATTGCGCAGATTTAGCAATTGCACCGAGGAATAATAAAAAGGCACACAAAGTAGCAAACGAAGAACTGACCCCATTATTGTATATCAAGTTATTAGTTATTTCGAACAAATCCCGAAATTCAAAACTACCTGTTATCCAATAAAAACCTAGGATTCCTAATAATAAACCAAAATCCCCTACACGATTAGTTACAAAAGCTTTTTGACAAGCACTTGCTGCAGTCGGTCGTGTGAACCAAAATCCTATTAATAAATAAGAACACATTCCCACTAGTTCCCAAAAAACATAAATTTTTATCAAATTGGAACTGGTAACTAATCCCAACATAGAAGCATTGAAAAAACTCATATAAGCAAAAAATCTTAAATATCCTTGATCATGGGACATATAATTGTCACTATAAATAAAAACCATGATTCCAACAGTAGTAATTAGTATTGACATAATCGAACTAAGTGGATCGATTAAATATCCGAACTCTAAGGAAAAATCATTATTGATGGTCCAAGACCATAGATATTGATAGATGGAACTTCCATTTATTTCTTGAATAGATAAATTGGATGAAAATACCATAGCTATACTTAAGAAAAAAATACTAGGAAAAGCCCATATACGACGAATATTTTTTGTTGCTGTCGGAATAAGTATAAGCCCAAATCCTATTGACATAGTAACCGGAAGTGGAAGAAAAGTTATTATCCATGCATATTGATATGTATGTTCCATAATAAAAAATAAAATTTTTAATTTTTCTACTAAAAACTGGAATAATACAATATTCCATCCTGGTAATTTATAGGCATATTATATAATATAGTGTATTAAGGAAAAAGAGTTATACCAAAAGGAATACTTAATTCGAATATAGATAGTACGATCCATATTTAAAATTAAAATTTGGAAATGAATAAGGTTATTGTTATTAGGTAATCAAATATCTTAGTTAACAGATTAACTACTAATTCGAATTGTAATTGAAATTACAAGCATGGCATTCTTACCTTAATCAATTAATAATAAAAAAAAAAATTCCTTCCTTTTTTGTACTTTTTTTCTTAGCGATACTATATATGTCATAGGGTATGTATACATATGCATAATTACTATGATCCATATATATACTTTTGAAATTTTATTTAAATTAATGTGTATGTTTCAATTTATTAATATAAATTTTATTATATGTTTATGTTTTCATAGGTTTTTTTTTTTAATTGAAAAATTCAATGTTTTTTTACTATTTTACTTTTACTACGGAATAAATATGGATAAGAGCTAAAAGGAAAGGAACAATTCATTTTAAACAATACATGTCTTTCACATACAATGATAAAAATAAGTAACCCGTTTTTTTAATGGCAGTCCCCAAAAAGCGTACTTCTATGTCAAAAAAACGTATTCGTAAAAATATTTGGAAGAAAAAAGGAAATTTAGCTGCAGTAAAGGCTTTTTCTTTAGCTAAATCGGTTTCTACCGGACGTTCAAAAAGTTTTTTTGTACAACAAACAAATAATAAAGTCGTGGAATAATCGGAATTGGCATACCCCGAAAACGTCAAATATTTTAAGATAAATGATTAACATTAATTAGTGTATTGAACTCCTCAAAGGATCAGTTAGAACTAGTTGCTGTGATATATGTGATATATAAGGTATGTGGATGTGATATGTAGAATAAGGGTGTGTATATTAGGTTTGGAGTTTTTTTCTATCTACTTTTCACAATGGAAAAAAAAATTTCTATTGTGAAAAGTAGAGTATGATTGTAATATAAATGAAAATTTTGTTGTTTTATTTGTTATATGCTTAACTAAAAACCTAATGAATTTGGTAAATCTTACCATTCATTATATATCATATCATTATATATATAATAATATAATGATATGATATATAATGAAATAAAATTATGATATAATGAAATAAAATAATGAAAGATATTAATACGTTTATAATAATAAAATAATACGAAGGTATCTAAATCGTTAGACAATGATAAATTCTTATGATTTAGTAATCAAATTGTTATACATAGAAAATCCTAGTTATTTCATTTTCTTCATTAAAAAATACATTTATTTTTTTCGTTTTGTTTGAATCCATAAAATAACATCGGATAAATAAAACGAATCTAAAAAAATAAAACGAACAATTCCCGATTCTATAGCTCAGTCTAAAACTATGAAGTTTCAACTGCTTTTTTTAAAACTTAGTTTTTAGTATGCCAGAGTTCATTATTAAAACCGAATTTACAACAATACGATACTAACTAAAGATTATTTTATTGTTTATTTAATAAAGATGAAAATTATCATATAAATTTCAATGAATAAAGATTTATCGATTCTAATGTTTTGTTTTATAAACTATATTGAATCTCGACGATTCAACATAAATTTACTATTATTATTTCAAGTAAGCCGCCATGGTGAAATTGGTAGACACGCTGCTCTTAGGAAGCAGTGCTAGAGCATCTCGGTTCGAGTCCGAGTGGCGGCATCCGATTCTATCAAAAAAATCTTCTAAAATAGACACAATGGATCCTTTAATGTATTCAATTCTCGATTTCAATTCTATAATGGGAGTCTTTTTTATGATATTTACAATTGTTGAACATATATTGACTCATATCTCTTTTTCGATAATCGTAATTGTTATTACGATTTATTTTATGACCTTTTTTGTCCACGAAAGCGTAGGATTGCCTGATTCATCAGAAAAAGGAATGATAGCTACTTTTTTCTCTATAACGGGATTATTGGTTTCTCGTTGGATTTCTTCGGGACATTTTCCCTTAAGTAATTTATATGAGTCATTAATTTTCCTTTCGTGTAGTTTATCCATTATTCATACCATTTCCAAGATGGGGAATCATAAAAATGATTTAAACACAATAACTGCATCAAGTACTATTTTCACACAAGGCTTTGCCACGTCGGGTCTTTTAACTGAAATGCACCAATCCGTAATATTAGTACCCGCTCTACAATCTCAGTGGTTAATGATGCACGTAAGTATGATGTTATTAAGCTATGCTGCTCTTTTATGTGGATCATTATTATCAGTCGCTCTTCTAGTTATTACATTTCGAAAAAACATCAATATTTTTTGTAATGGTAAAGTCAAAAATTTCTTAATTAAGAAATTTTTCTTTGGTAAGATTAACTATTGGAATGAAAAAAGAAGTGTTTATAAAAACACTTCTTTTCTTTCATTTCGAAATTATTATAAATATCAATTAACTCAACGTTTGGATTATTTGAGTTACCGTGTCATTAGTTTAGGGTTTACCTTTTTAACCATAGGAATTATTTGTGGAGCAGTATGGGCTAATGAAGCATGGGGATCATATTGGAGTTGGGACCCCAAGGAAACTTGGGCATTTATTACTTGGATCATATTCGCAATTTATTTACATACTAGAACTAGAACAAATCAAAGTTTGCAGGGTACAAATTCAGCACTTGTGGCTTCTATGGGATTCTTTATAATTTGGATATGCTATTTTGGAATCAATCTATTAGGGGTAGGTCTACATAGTTATGGTTCATTCACATTAACATCTACTTGAATAAAATACACAAATAAATAATTGAATAAACTACATAAAAAAACGAGTACATATAAGAACAAAACATCATCCTTATATTTATATATAGTGAAAGTTCTTTCTTTGTGCAAGTTTTTTAGAACCCTTTGAACGAGGAATGGTTCAAAGGGTTCTAAAAAACTCGACATGTATCTGATTTAAATTGAGATTTTTAATTCATTTTATTTTATTCTTTTGCATTATTCGGCGTTTTAAAGCGGAAAATAAAAAGACAAAAGAATTATATTTCCGTATTATTAATAAAAGACTATCGATAAAAATAATTAGATAGTATAGCTTGTACCCTATCAACTGATAACGAAAGAATGAAATCGGGATAAATACCAGTCCCTAGTATGGGTAGAAAGATACAGATTGAAACAAATAGTTCTCGTGGTCCAGAATCAAAAAAATTGGAATTTTTAACATGAAATAACTTGTATCCATAGAACATTTGACGTAACATAGATAATAAATAAATAGGAGTTAATATCATTCCTATTGCCATTACAAAAGTAATTAGTATTTTTGGCATTAAAAGAAATTTTTTACTAGTAATTATTCCAAAAAAAACTAATGATTCTGCAACAAAACCACTCATTCCTGGCAATGCAAGAGAAGCCATCGAAAAACTACTGAACATGGTAAAAAGTTTTGGCATTGGGATTGATATCCCCCCCATCTCGTCGAGATAAACAAAACCTATTCTATCACAAGTCGTTCCCGTCAAGAAAAAAAGTGCAGCACCAATAAATCCATGAGAGAGTATTTGTAAAATAGCACCATTGAGCCCGATTCCGGTTATGGAACCAATTCCTATAATTGTAAAACCCATGTGAGATACAGAAGAATAGGCTATTCTCTTTTTCAAATTCCGTTGGCCGAGAGAGGTCGAAGCAGCATAGATTATTTGAATAGTTCCTACTATTACCAACCAGGGAGAAAATATGGAATGAGCGTGGGATAATAATTCCATATTGATTCGAATAAGTCCATATGCTCCCATTTTTAATAAGATTCCAGCTAGAAGCATACATGTACTGTAATGTGCTTCTCCATGGGTATCGGGTAACCAAGTATGTAGAGGTATAATCGGCAATTTGACGGCATAAGCAATAAGGAATCCAAAATATAATATTATTTCCAATGCCACAGGATATGATTGATTAGCTAATTTTCCAAAATCTAATGTGGGTTCATTAGAACCATATAAACCCATACCCAGAACTCCTATTAAAAGAAAAATGGAGCCCCCCGCCGTGTACAAAATAAACTTTGTCGCCGAATAGAGACGTTTCTTTCCTCCCCACATGGATAAAAGTAAATAAACAGGAATTAATTCTAACTCCCACATCATAAAAAAAAGTAAAAGGTCTCGAGAAGAAAATGGTCCTATTTGACCGCTGTACATTGCTAGCATGAGGAAATAGAACAAGTGTGAATTTTTAGTAACTGGCCAAGCTGCTAAAGTAGCTAAACTGGTGATAAATCCTGTCAGTAAAATGGGTCCTATGGAAAGTCCATCGATTCCCAGTCTCCAGTGAAAATCCAAAATATCTATCCATTTAAAATCTTCTTCCAATTGGATTAATGGATCGTCCAATTGGAAATGATGACAGAAAATGTGGGTCATTAAAAGGAGTTCTAACAAGCAAATACATATAGCATACCACTTAAACATCTTATTTCCTCTATGAGGAAGAAATAAGATGTAAGAGCCGACGAATATCGGTAAAACAACAAGTATTGTTAGCCAAGGAAAATTATTCGTGATAAAGACAAGATACGTTTTTGACCACAAAAGCCCGTACTTAATAGAATATATTATTCTATTATGAATACGGGCTTTTGTCGGTAAAGAGGAATCAAATAATTCAAGTGTATTTTTTTTGTAACGTATCAATAAGATAGCCCCATGCTGCGAGTTGTTTCATGCCATAAATAAACACGGACACTCAAAAAATCCGTTGGGCAAGCGGATTCACATCTCTTACAACCTACACAGTCTTCGGTTCTTGGTGCGGAAGCTATTTGCTTAGCTTTACATCCGTCCCACGGTATCATTTCCAACACATCCGTAGGGCAAGCTCGTACACATTGAGTACACCCTATACATGTATCATAAATTTTGACTGAATGTGACATTTAATCTATAACAGTCCAGGTTTGAACATCAAAAATTTTCAATCTGGTATAGAAGTAATAGTTATATTGTAGACACCAGACGAAGCAGTGGTTTACTAAAATTGGAAGAATCAATATTTTTATAAATCTGCTCATAAGAAAAAGCCAAGAGACTTCAATTTTCGTTTCAAAGCAAAGATTATAATCATACGAGTCGGGTGTGTGAATGAAAATTGTCTAACAAAAAATAAATTGATATTCAAATCAATATATAAATATCTAAAAATATCTAAAATTCAATTTATATAACAAATTTGTTTAGTATTAACTATACTTTACTAATCTAGTAAAATAGTCAAATTGAAATTCAATAGTCAATTTGATATTGAATCAAATTTCATATATATTTATTATATAATGTATATGCATAATAATATGTATAATTATACTTTCTTAGTTATTATATATACTATATATATTTAGTATAATTTAGTATATATATATATTATACACGTTATATATATATACTAATTATATACAATATATCAATATATATATATTGATATATTGTATATATTTATATTCATCCTATATTTTTTCTTTTTTTTATCTTAATATATATATATTAAGATAAAAAAAGAAAGAAAAGTAAAAATTTTTTAGTATTTTAGTATATGATCATGATAATTTGAATTAATTATTCAACAAATTCGATTGGTTGATACGTGTTGATTTTCTGTTTCGGTGAATCGACGAAACAATAGCAAGTCCAATAGCTGCTTCGGCAGCTGCAACGGCTATAATAAAGATTGAGAAAATGTTACCTTTTAATTGTCGACTATCAAATATATCAGAAAATGTTACGAGATTAATATTAACCGAATTTAGTATAAGCTCAAGACACATAAGTGCTCTAATCATGTTTCGACTTGTGATCAATCCATAGAGACCAATAGCAAATAAATAGACACTAAAAAAAAGTACATGCTCGAACATCATTGACAAACTCCTTATCAATCTCGATTCATTTCAATATCAACAATGCAAGGGATTCGATTAACTAGAAATTATAATTACAAAACAAAAGAAAGTAAACAAATTTAACTAAAATTATTAAACCTTTTGATTTGATTTGATCATATATTTAATTAATTTCATATTTAGAATTTGTATAACTCTAATTTATTTTTGAATTCTAACTATATTTATTATTGGCGAGCCATAGTAATTACACCTATCAAGGAAACTAAAAGAATTATTGAAATTAGTTCAAAGGGAAGATAAAAATCTGTCGATAAATGAATCCCAATTTGTTGAACAGTACTTATTAGGTCCTGTTCTATAATCTGGTTTGATCTTGTAGTCCAAATAATTCCATACCATGATGTATCTGATATAATAGTAATCAGTGAAAAAAAAATACTTGTACAAACCAGTGAAGTGACTCCATCTCCAATGGTACAAAAATATGAATCATTAAAATATTCTGAACCATTCATGAACATTACCGCAAATATAATTAAAACATTTATGGCTCCCACATAAATAAGAAGCTGTGCAGCAGCCACAAAAAAGGAGTTCGATGAAATATAGAATAAAGATATACAAACAAAAACCAATCCCAACGAAAAAGCAGAATAAATAGGATTGGTAAGTAATACAACTCCCATACCCCCTAATAGAAGAACTGACCCCAGAAATGCTACAAGAATATCATGTGTTGGCCCTGGTAAATCCATTATGTATAAAATGTACAAAAATAAAAAGTATTATATTTGTAGTTATTGACAAAAAAAGCTTTGATCCTTTATATCAAAAAAATTTTAGTAATTGGTAATCGTTCTTGAATCAAGGGATTTATCTTTATCGATTTTTTTTGGGGTCGAATTCATAACTATTTGAATTGTATAATCTTCAATTACTGATATTGGTAACCGACCCAATGCAATTTGATTATAGTTCAATTCGTGACGATCATAAGTAGAAAGTTCATATTCTTCAGTCATTGATAAACAGTTTGTTGGACAATACTCGACACAGTTACCACAAAATATACAGACCCCGAAATCAATACTATAATTAAGTAATTGTTTCTTTTTCATATCTCTTTCCAATCTCCAATCAACAACAGGTAGATCTATTGGGCATACACGAACACATACTTCGCAAGCAATACACTTATCAAATTCAAAGTGAATTCGACCGCGAAAACGTTCTGACGTAATTGATTTTTCATAAGGATATTGAATAGTTACAGGTAAACGATTTGTATGAGATAAGGTAATTATGAAACTTTGACCAATGTACCTTGTAGCCCGTATTGTTTGTTGACCATAATTCATGAACCCAGTCACCATCGGAAACATATTGTAGATATCCATGAATAAATTGATGTTTCTTTCTCTTGTTTTAAAGGGGTTATGAATCTAGAATATTCTTATCATATTCTATTATTTAATTTATAGTGAAACAAGTTGAGAAGAAGTTGTCAATAATAGATTCCCCAAAGAAATAGGTAAAAGAAATTTCCATCCAAGATTTAATAACTGGTCCATTCTCATCCTAGGTAAAGTCCATCTTGTTGTGATAGAAATGAATAGAAACAAATAAGCTTTAGCTAATGTAACAAGGATACCAATTGTCATTCCAAAGACTCCAGCTATTTTTTTTCTTCCGAAAAGTTCAGTAACAGATATATATGGAATAGATAACTTCCACCCACCTAAGTAAAGAATCGTTACAAATAATGAAGAAACTAATAGATTTAGGTATGAAGCAAGATAAAATAAACCAAATCTGATACCTGAATATTCCGTTTGATAACCTGCTACTAATTCTTCTTCCGCTTCTGGTAAATCAAAGGGCAATCTCTCACATTCAGCTAGAGAAGAAATTATGAAAACTATAAATCCTATGGGCTGACGCCACAGATTCCACCCCCCAAAACCATATTTTGACTGTGTTTCAACTATATCAACTGTACTTGAACTATTAGATAATTATAGTCGATAAAAACGGTTCCCATCGCTATTTCAAAACCGTACATGAGACTTCAGCCTCATACGGCTCCTCTATGGCCACAAATAAATGTAAGGACTGGTTTGGTCTTATATCACTTCCTTTTGTTTTAGGGTAAGGGTAGAAAAAAAAGATCTGTCCCAAATTAAACCAATGAAATTCCGTTTGCTAAAATAAGAAAAAAGGGCTTCGGAATTTATCTCATCTCTTATAATCAAAGTATATTTCTCCTTGTTTTGTTCGGTAAACTATTTATTTAATAAAATATTCGTTATATAAATAAAAAAAAAAATGAATAATTAGAGGAATTTGTTTATAAATAATGATAAGAATTCCATCTATTTGGATGTATATGGATAGGAAAAAGAATGAATAAAGATTTTTTTTCATTCGAATATTATATTTCATTTCTTTTATTCCTGCTCTTCTATCTCAGAGGCGGGTACTTTGAAAAATAAATAAATAAAAGATTAATTCGTTCTGAATAGTTATTTTTTTAATCAGTGAATAGGAGTATTACTCTAGATCGGAATCATAAGAAAGTACTGCTTGATCATTTCTACCAATTTAAAGCCTCCATTATGATTCATTTTATGCAGAAATATTTTTTTTTTATACCTTATATTATCCCCATTACTAATCTTTTGTGTACTTTTGTGTTCCTAATTGTCCACTGATTTTTGATTGATCTACGGCATGTTAATAAATACAAGACAGTAATGAAAACTCCATACAGTCGATCTTTTATACCCGCTTCAAGATATGATGAAGAATCTCAATCTTGGGGTAACCTTTTTACACGGTTTATGTTTACTTCAATTTTTTTCTTGTACATATGAAGTGAGATTTTATCTTCTTACTACAAATTTCTAAGTTGTTTTGTTTCACTCATATAACTATTTGGTTTAACTCATTGACCTGAATCATGAATAAAAAAAAATATCCATTTAATTCATTCCACTTCTTTCCTAGAAGTAAAGGAAAGAAGTATAAATTTTATATTCAACGAATCACACGTAGAGATATTGATAATACACATAGAGTTAATGGTATTTCATAACTAATGGATTGAGCAGCAGCTCGCAGACCACCTGAAAAAGAATATTTATTATTCGATCCATACCCTGACATAAGAAGCCCGATAGGAGCAATACTTGAAATGGCGATCCATAAAAAAACACCTATACTGAGATCGGCTAAAACAAGACGATACCCAAAAGGGATTACTAAATAACTTACTAGAATAGATATAACTACTATGGACGGTCCAACACTAAACAAACGAACATCTCCTCTAGACGGGAGAAGATCTTCTTTTAAAAGTAGTTTAGTTCCATCTGCCAAAGCTTGAAGAATTCCCAAGGGGCCAGCATATTGAGGCCCAATACGTTGTTGTAGCGCTGCAGATATTTCTCTTTCCAACCACACAATTACTAGTACCCCTATTGTAATTCCCAATATAAGGATTAAAATGGGTACAAAAGTCCATATGAGCCCATAGATCTCCTTTAAGGATTCCGATGTAGAAAAAGAATTGATAGTTTGTACTTCTGTCGTATCAATTATCATTTCAACGATCAACTTCTCCCATAATGATATCTATACTACCTAGTATCGTCATGATATCAGCCAATTTCATTCTTTTAACTAGTTGAGGAAGAATTTGTAAATTTATGAAGCCGGGTGGACGAATTTTCCATCTCCAAGGGAAAATGCTATTGTCTCCTATCAAATAAATTCCTAATTCCCCCTTTGGGGCTTCCACTCTTACGTAAAGTTCTTGTTTCGACAATTCAAAATTGGGTGAAGGTTTTTTACTAATAAATCTATATTCAAAATCATTCCATTCGAAATTTTTTGCTTTATCAAAGCGCCGGACTTCTAAATTTTCATAGGGTCCGCCAGGAATTCCTTCTAGAGCCTGTTGAATAATTTTTATGGATTCCCTCATTTCACCCATTCGTACTAAATAACGAGCTAATGAATCTCCTTCTTTTTGCCATTGGACTTCCCAATCGAATTCATTGTAACACTCATAATTATCAATTTTACGAAGATCCCATTGTATTCCAGAAGCTCGTAACATTGGTCCCGATAAACCCCAGTTTATCGCTTCCCCCCCACCAATAATGCCCACTCTTTCGACTCGCTCTAAAAAAATAGGATTTTGCGTAATAAGTTTTTGATATTCAAGAATCCCTGTTAAAAAATAATCACAAAAATCTAAACATTTATCTATCCAGCCATAAGGTAGATCGGCTGCTACGCCTCCGATGCGGAAATAATTATGCATCATTCGCATACCTGTGGCAGCTTCGAATAAATCATATATCAATTCCCTCTCTCTAAAAATATAAAAAAAGGGAGTCTGTGCACCGATATCCGCCATAAAAGGTCCAAGCCATAACAAATGAGAAGCTATACGACTCAGTTCCAGCATAATTACTCTGATATAGCTAGCCCTTTTAGGTACTTGAACATTTTCCAGTTGTTCTGGTGCATTTACCGTTATTGCCTCTGTGAACATAGTAGCTAAATAATCCCAACGTGTTACATAAGGTAAATATTGTATGATTGTTCGGTTTTCCGCTATTTTTTCCATACCCCTATGTAAATAACCCAATATAGGTTCACAGTCAATAACATCTTCACCATCGAGAGTAACAATTAGTCGAAGAACACCATGCATTGATGGGTGGTGAGGACCCATATTAACGATCATAAAATCTTTTTTTTTAGCCGGTACAGTCATACCTTTTCTTCCTTAATTCATTATTTCACGAATTCCTCAAAAAAAAAGTAGATTCGTCAAAATTTAAAATCTAATAATTACTAATTCAATAATCCAAACAATTAAATTAACAATTTTTTGGTTCTCAAATATCCAATTCATCAATTAATTTCTTATAACGTACTCCATTTTTCTTTGACAAATAGGCCAGCATACGTCGATGTTTTCCCAAAATTTTTTGTAGACCTCTTTTTGATAAAAAATCTTTTTTGTGCAATTCCAAATGTGAAGTAAGTCTTCGTATCTTATTTGTGAAACTCAATACTTGAAATTCAACGGAACCTCTGTTTTCTTCTTTTTCTTCTTGTGGAATAAGTGAAATGAATGAATTTTTTACCATAAAAAACTTTATTTTATTTTTTTTTCTTTTCCACGGATTTTTCCGATTAGGAAAAAGAAAATAATATATATATATTATTTTTAATATTATTATGTTATTTCCATTTTTTCTTTAATCTAGTACACACAAAAATACAAATTTATTCATTTCCAAATAGTTTTTTTTATTTGATTCTATCCAAATCCAATTGAAAATTGGATTTGGATAGAAAAGGATAATACATTTACACATTTACCAAAGAGAATCTTTTTTTGCACCTAAAAAGATTCTGTAAATTTCTTTCTAGATTGAATTGATACACAAGTAAATACATATTATGTTATGTTTATGTACCTAAAGTAGCAAAGGATAACATATATCCTTTACTTTTCATCTACGGAAAATGGCATGTGAATATTGACATGTAACATAAAGTATATCAAATATACTATATAGATAATTAGATAATTCTAAATCGTGTATACATGTGTATCCTTGATATACTGAAATTACTACCATTATTGGTATCAAACCAATAGCGATTCATACAAGCTAAATCCTCTAATCGGTAATTGGGCCAAAGAAAGAGCTTATATTTTATATTTGAATCCATATTAAGATTAAGACCTTTGTCTTCATTCAAAAATTGTGTGGAGTTTCTTATATTGTTTTCATTGTAAAATATTGGATTTCTATTCACAACATCCCAATTAGGATAGTTGAAACAAATCAAAATTCTCAATTTTCTACGACGTCTAGGAGATAGAATATTTTCAGGAACAAGGAGATCATAATAATCTTGATTCCCATTCACAAGTATATTTCCATGTTGTTCAGTAGATTTATAAAAATTATTCTTATTGACATATTTTTTTTGTTGTATTTTATATTTATTTGGTGCTTACTCTTTTCGCTATTGATCAATGAAATACTTATGGTTTGATACATAATGAATTTTCCACCCGTTATATAAGCTAGACGAATTGATTCGATAATCAATATTCCTTTTTTTAAAAAGTATGTAAGAGTTAGATTGTCCTTATTAAGGATTGCATCTAGATCCATCTCTTTTCTTCGAATTAAGGCTAGAGCTATAGAACTTGGATCCATCAATCTAAGTAAGAAACAATATGCCTTGATATTTCTTGTCATTTTATGACTAACGAAGTTGCTACATCTTAATTGAACAATTAAATATTGATTTAGGAATAAATCTAGTTCTGATTCCTTGCCTTTCTTAGATTGTTTTTTCTTTTTATTTTCAGATTTCGCATAATCCTTTTGAAGAGGATTTTGTTTGTTTTGTTTGTTTGTATCTGATACAGGATTTACCTTTTCCTCGTTTTTTTCTTGTGTGTTTTTTTTTAATTTTATTAAAATAGAATCCTTGACACTTTTATTTTGACTCATTTTTTTTTTTCCATCTAAATTCTGATTAGAAAGAAGTAATTTGGTTGGGATGATCCACGGTTTAGTCTTATATGTCTTATATGTATCAAAAGGAAATCTGAATTCAGGGAAGAACCCAAGTTTAAGATTTGATTTTTTTTTTTTACTAAAAAATTATTTTTCGTATTCATTCCCATCCAATCAAAAAAGTTTTTTTGTATTGGAGTTTGTTTTTTTTGTATATGTATAGATTTGTTTCTTTTTCTTGATGTTTTGTAAGGAAAAAAATTCTTTTTTTTTTTAATTTTTTTATATTAATATTTATTTTTTGAGTCTTAGCATTTTTTTCAAGTTTGGCACTGATATGTACATTTGTAAAGTCGATAATATCGATATTGTTTATATCAATAGTGTTTTTCGGGTAAAAATGTAGAATTCTACAATTAAAATATTTCCTACTCAGATTTTGATGTTTATTAAAAACATAATTTTTTTCTATAGAATTATAAATTCCAGAAAAAAATTCAGGTTTCTGTGTGTTGAAATTATATGGAATTTTGGGGTTCTTTTTTAGTTGTAATTTTGGTTCAGAAATAAAGGAATCTTTACTATCCCCATAATCATAATATATATATTTATGTGATAAAAAATCATGTACATATTGCTTTTTAAATTTTTCTTTTTTATTCGGCCATAAATACACTGTATATAAATTTTCTTTTTTGTAATGAATTGATCGGTCTTTTTCTTTTTTATATGAAGAAAATTTCATTGATTCTTTATTGTGAATCGTACAATTTTTATTGATTTTTTTTCGCCATTTTTTCGCTACTAATACTAATCGAGACCATTTGCTCTGAGATAAATTGTATGCATAATTACCCTTTAACCAGTTTTTCCATTCATTCATTCCAGGCTTCTTTATTTTCTTATACTCATACCTTGATTTGGAGTTAAATATTCCTCGGGTTATAGAATAATACTTATTCTTGTCCTTAATAAAAGGATGGGTACCGCGATATTGAAGTACAGATCTAAAGTGATGGTTGTTAAGTAATTGGGTTTGTGATATTTTGTAAAATACATATGCTTGGGACAAGGAAGATAAATCGTAATAAGTATTTAAATTATTACTAGGATTAGAAAAGTCCTTTTCTTTTTCTATAGTCGAAATAAAGTTCATTGTATGTTGATCTGTTTCATCAATTCCTTCTTGATTTCTTTCATCGTTGTAAATGGATTCATTGATAATTTTTTTTGTTGAAAGTTGTGCATTGACCTTCGAAATGCTAACCATACATAGCAGGATATCCATGTATATTTTTTCAATGAAAGATTTCATAAAATAATGTGATTTGCATATTAATCGAGTATTTATTCTTTTGAATATCCGCCAAATATCTTTCTTGAATTCTGGTCTTTTATCATCATAGGCTGGAACTATTTTTTTCTTTTCTTTTGCGATTTCTTCTATTTGATTCCTGATTATGATTGTCTTATAAGCAAGATCTTTCATTTCATTTTCTATGAATAAAAAATTTGTCCAATTCATAGATTGAATTTGCATGGTCGATTCAGGAATAATCTTATTATTATCTTTTGAATCTTTTGCATTTTCATTTGGTTCATATACTTTCACCTTCTTGAATTCAAATAAATAAATTGGGTTTACTTTTTCAAGTTTATTCATTATTCGTTTTAGAACTGGAAAAATTTGGATAACCCATGGTTTTGAAACTTTGACTTTTAGAGGTAGAAAATAATTCTTTTTCACTTTTCTAATATTTTTTTTGAGTTCTTTATATATGGGTTCAAAAAAAGAAGGTAGGGTTCGGGCAGGACCAAAAGGAAGTTCTGTTTCCGTTCCCCAAACTGTTAAAAAACTAGAATTTTCTTGTTTTACTTTTTTTTTCATTGG